ATCGAATTAGATCGATGATCTAGCACTGATGGAATTTCTATTCTGTTTACTGAATCACATGAAATTTTATCCAACTCCATATTTGGAATGAAATGTATGAACTACGTTTGAACGGAGGAATAAAGAGAATTTTCTACTTAAATTGGAAGTTGCAACAGATCAAAATGGAAAGGAATTGATAAAACAGTCCTAGAAACAGAATTCTGTCACTTAGACTTATTAAAGTTAAAGTCATAAGGTTTTGTATATAATAGCAAAACAAAAAGGATTTCAATTATACCATTATTATGATATTACATATTCGAATTTGAGAAAAATAAAAGGATTCGGTATTTGGGAGATAAATACAAAGACAGAAAAATCAGAAACAACATAGGATCCATTTTTTTAGCACTTAACCGTCTTTATGTTAGAGATTTCGTTATTCAAAAAAAAACGATTCGCAGAGAAGAGAAATATTTCTACTTTACTTTACTGATTTTTGAATAGAATATGATTTGAAGTGTATAAGAAGGGTTGCACTTATTAAACACGTATGCGGATAGCTATAATATCCGACTTCTCTTTTATTGCTGGTTCTATTCGGGACAGTCCGGGTCGTGTTCTATCAAAAGAGAATTTCTATTTAATGCAAAATTGAAGTAAATTGAAGTGAAGTAGGATAATTTTATGATAATTACCTATAGACAATATATCTAAATAATCTGTGTAACAATTTATGTTCTGGGGTTTACATATACTGATATGTTTTGTTATAATTGAAATTGAGAAGGATTTTTTGATTGAAAAAATAAATACTGATTAGTTCTGTCTCAATTTGTATTTTCTTATGTCATTAGGAAAACACAATTTGTGATTCAAATCCCAGAATCGTCATTAATTCGAACTAAGCAGTCAATAGTTAATGGTTCAAGTTTGTCGGCTGAAAATCCACATTTGATTTCTCAATAGAAAAGCCAGAGAATGTTTTTAGCATTGTGGATTTTCCAATACTATACAATCAATCGAAGGGATGGATAAAATCCAAAAAGGGTCTTTCTTTTAGGAAAAGGATTAAGGAAAACAGGAGTCAAAATCCAAGTACAATAAAACTTCAGCAATCTGGGAAAATTTTCATCTATTTTGTATTATTTTGGCGGCATGGCCGAGTGGTAAGGCGGGGGACTGCAAATCCTTTTTCCCCAGTTCAAATCCGGGTGTCGCCTGATCAACAAAAAAACTCGAAATTTCTTCTTCTCTTCGGTTCCGCTTATAGAACTCGCAGAATTCTTCCCCGTTAGAAGCAGAGGAAACAGACTGTTAATGCTTTGTTGATTCTAAGCATGTGGTCTGAGGGTTTTCTAAACAAAAAGAGTGTGAATGCTCCTTCGCATCTAGGATTCAAGGAAATATTCGAATCTACTGGTAGAGGGTCTATCAAGACTTCACGATTCCCTTCTATTACTAAGGGAGTGTCTAATGACTGGATCTTGAATCAGATTGTGGAGCCTGAATAGGAAATCTGATTCAATTAAGAGTTTTGGAAGGAGGTGCAATATACGACGGACTCGCGAGAATCTCCGAGTGCTCAGGTATCCAACCAATATTAGATTGGATTGATAATTGACTTTTATAGAAAAAGGGGCAAACAGAAAGAATTTCTTTGCGGCAACCCCTAGACAAGCCCCCTCTTTCAGAGCGATAATGGGGAAGGAGGGTACCGGATCAAATGGGGAAATAGAGGTCTGTAATAGATAGAGATTTCTGGTTTTTCGTGATTTCTCCCTTGTCTGTTTTTACTTACTAAGGTCAACAAAACAAAAAAAGAATAGGCCTTATTATTCTTATTCCTACATGTTCCCATTCCCTTCGGATCTTACTACGTATTTTGCTGGTGTTTAATCTTTCCCGATTCGAAATCATAATCGATTTATTGGATTGGTTTCTCGATAGTGTTCGGTCAGAATCCCTTTTTGACTCTGCGCCATGGATTCCACTATTATTAGGGAGGAATAATGGACAAATTCCTTCGTATTTATAGAGATAGGGGACATAATTCACATGGATATAGTAAGTCTCGCTTGGGCTGCTTTAATGGTAGTCTTTACATTTTCCCTTTCACTCGTAGTGTGGGGAAGAAGTGGGCTCTAGAAGTACTACTAATTGAGTTGAGGAATCAAACCGTATCAATTGTTTTATAGATCGTTCTGCAACGCGTTTTGAACTATTTAAAATCAAAATCTCTGAATTTTGAATCCCATTGGACTCCAATGGAGTTATCTATGATATGAATCATACTCTTTCTCTCAAAGAGATATTTCAGTGATTCCCGTGTTTGTATTTCGAAAAGAAAGGGATTCCGATGATTGGAAATTTCTTCTAACCTAAAATTCTTCCGAAATTTTCTATTTCAATCAATGGAATGAGCTCTTACTATCTTTATAGATAGATACTGAGAAAGACTAGACTTTTTTTTTATTTCTTTCCCTCTTTATTGTTCAAAGAAGAAGACGTTTTGTTA